TTATTTGGAGTCAAGGACATTGGGAATTTCATCTCTGATGACACTTTTATAGTTAGGAATAGGAATGGGGACAGCTATTCCATATATTTTGATATTGAAAATCAACTTTTTGAGATTAACAATGATCATTCTTTTCTGAGTGAACTCGAAAGGCCTTTTTCGAGTTATCCGAATTCTGATTATCTGAATAAGGGATCTAATAGTGACGATCCTTACTATGATCGTTACATGTATGATACTCAATATAGTTGGAATAATCATATTAATAGTTGTATTGACAGTTATCTTGATTCTCAACTACGCATTGATGCTTACATTGTAAGTAGTAGTGAAAATTATAGTGACAGTTACATTTATCGTTCCATTTATGGTGAAAATAGAAATAGTAGTGAAAGCGAGAGTTCCAGTATAAAGAATGCCGGCGATTTCACTATAAGAGAAAGTTATAATAATCTCGATGTAACTCAAAAATACAGGCATTTGTGGGTTCAATGCGAAAAGTGTTATGGATTAAATTATAAGAAAATTTTGAAGTCAAAAATGAATATTTGTGAACAATGTGGATATTCTTTGAAAATGAGTAGTTCAGATAGAATAGAACTTTTGATTGATCCAGGTACTTGGGATCCTATGGATGAAGACATGGTCTCTCTGGATCCCATTGAATTTCATTCAGAGGAGGAGCCTTATAAAGATCGTATTGATTCTTATCAAAGAAAGACAGGGTTAACTGAGGCGGTTCAAACAGGTATAGGCCAACTAAATGGTATTCCCGTAGCAATTGGGGTTATGGATTTTCAGTTTATGGGTGGTAGTATGGGATCGGTAGTTGGGGAGAAAATGACCCGTTTGATCGAGTATGCTACCAAAAAATTTATACCTCTTATTATAGTGTGTGCTTCTGGGGGTGCGCCTATTCAAGAAGGAAGTTTGAGCTTGATGCAAATGGCTAAAATATCTTCTGCTTTATACGATTATCAATCAAATAAAAAACTATTTTATGTACCAATTCTTACATCTCCGACTACGGGTGGGGTGACGGCCAGTTTTGGTATGTTGGGCGATATCATTATTGCCGAACCCAATGCCTACATTGCATTTGCAGGTAAAAGAGTAATTGAACAAACATTGAATAAAACAGTACCTGAAGGGTCACAAGCGGCCGAATATTTATTCCAGAAGGGCCTATTCGATCTAATTGTACCGCGTAATCTTTTAAAAAGCGTTCTGAGTGAGTTATTTCAACTCCACGCGTTCTTTCCTTTGAATCAAAATTCAAAGACTATTCAGTTTAATTAGTTTTTTGTAGTAAACACGTAGTTAGTTTATCGGAATCAAAGTAAAAATAAGAAGAAGGGGGTTTTCTTTTAAGATCTAATTCTAGAAAGAATCACAAGTTGCATATAATTTTTATTTTTTACTAATATTCATGATTAATAATCGGAAAGCCTCTATAAAAGAATGAATTCTTGCTTTTGTGAAATTAGACGAAGTTCGTTTTACCTTCTTACGTATGTATTATATAATAAATTCAAATATAGAATTGTGTATTTTTCTATATCTCTCATTTTTACTAAGAAGGCTAGAAATATTTCAGTAATTTGCAAAAAACCTTTTTTTATTAAATTAGAAGTAGAAGACAAGAACAAACGAAGAAGAATAAGAAACTAAATTTGCATACATATCTTTCATGTTGAAAGATGAATAAGTCCATTTATTTAGTTCTACATTCCTTGCACTTATTATATATACTTCGATTTATATTAATGAAAATAAAAGTTTCATAATTACAATATACAATATATAATTACAATATACAATATATAGTAATTATGAATCGAATTAATAAGAATTTTAAATTCTTACAAGATATCTTTATAACAATAGAAACAATATAATAATAACAGGTACAAATAGTAAATTAAATCGAGGTATTCATTTTATGATAACTTTAGGCTTTCCCTCTATTTTTGTGCCTTTAGTGGGCCTAGTATTTCCGGCGATGGCAATGGCTTCTTTATTTCTTTATGTTCAAAAAAACAAGATTGTTTAGATCTGATAGGACTAAATCTTATTTCTTTTTTTTTTACTTAGATAAAAAAAATCTCTATTTATTTGAGTATGGTATAACATATAACATGGGGTTTCTGCTGAACAGAAATCGAACATACATAAATCATAAATGAAAGAGTTCTTATATATTATATACAGAAAAAGTCTATGTATTAAAGGGTTCACATCAAAATAGTGCTAGTTGATGAGAGTTATTTCGGAAACAAAAACAGTAAAGTCAAATTCATTGGGCTATGCTCTCAATTCCAATAAAATGAAATCAGATCAAGTATGAGTTGGCGATCAGAACATATATGGATAGAACTTATAAGGGGGTCTCGAAAAATAAGTAATTTTTCCTGGGCCATTATCCTTTTTTTAGGTTCATTCGGCTTCTTATTAGTTGGAACTTCCAGTTATCTTGGTAAAAATTTGATATCTTTATTTC